CTAGACTAAGCAACAAAGTACCTCGTATTTTCCCCTCCGCCTCGGGCTGTCTTGCAATACCTTCGACAGCTTGGCCCGCAGCAGTACCTTGACCAACTCCAGGTCCAATAGAAGCAAGCCCTACAGCCAATCCAGCAGCAATAACGGAAGCGGCAGAAATAAGTGGATTCATGATAAGTTCCTCGTCCCCAAAAAAGAAATAGTTAATGATACACTCAACCACTGAATTATGATTTAAGTCTTCCATCGCTCCGATTCAGAAAGTCGAACTAACTACGAACTTCGCATAGGAGAATCTACGCATAAATTCGCATTCGGAGGTCAAATTAGCTAGATCGTTAATTCATATCGATCTAGCTAATATAACATATACACGTATTTCTTTTCTAATGGAAACCAACCCGTCATCCATCTTAGAGCCAATCGGATTTGCGAATCATTCGCACAAGAGTTGCCTTAGCGCCAGTCAATTCGATATACTTCCCTCTTCGAACCAGCCTATTTTGGATTTTTTATAAATTCCGTTTTTGTAAATTCTTCTCTTTCTCTCTTTCTCATTATCCTGCATGGATCCAATCGAAAAGGACAAATTGATTAGTACTGAATCATTACATAAAAAGTGATTGATCAAAGTTCATTAGACTCTTTCGAAAACTAGTCAATGGTGGCCCTCCATGGATTCACCAATATAAGCCGCGGCTAAAGTTGCAAAAATAAGAGCTTGGATCCCACTTGTAAATAATCCAAGGAACATGACAGGGATAGGAACTAGTAAGGGTACTAACGAAACAAGAACAACAACTACCAATTCATCAGCTAAGATATTTCCAAACAGGCGAAAACTAAGTGATAAGGGCTTTGTAAAATCTTCTAAGATGTTAATAGGTAAAAGGATTGGAGTTGGTTGAATATATTTCCCGAAATAAGCTAACCCTTTTTTCGTAAGACCCGCATAGAAATATGCCACTGACGTGAGTAAAGCCAAAGCAACCGTAGTATTTATATCATTCGTGGGTGCGGCTAACTCCCCGTGCGGTAATTCTATGATTTTCCAAGGGAAAAGAGCGCCCGACCAATTCGAAACAAAAATAAAGAGAAACAGAGTTCCAATAAAAGGAACCCAAGGACCGTATTCTTCTCCAATTTGAGTTTTACTCACATCTCGAATGAATTCAAGGACATATTCGAAGAAATTCTGAACGTCGGTCGGAATGGTTTGTGGTTTCCGAACAGCTAGCGCGGCGGAACCTAATAAGATAGCAATTACAACCCAAGAAGTAATAAGTACTTGGCCGTGAACTTGGAAACCCCCGATTTTCCAATAGAAATGTTGGCCGACTTCCACACCAGATATATCGTATAACCCTTTTAGTATGTTGGTGGAACCTGATAAAAGATTCATATTGCTCTCTGACAAAAATCAAACTTTAAACGAAATTATTGTGATTCAACCATCTCTTTCTCGACTTAACGACTTGAATCGTATATTTGGAATACCAACTAATCACATTCTATTCCCAGTTCTTTTTCTCTCTTTTTTGAGATTCAGAAATAGTAAGCGATTCGAGAAATCTATGAGGGTTCCGAAACAACATAAGTTCTTTCTCTTCTTTTTAATTACGGATTTTTTTAATTAGGGATTTTTTCTAGACTCAGAACGGCCCTCACGAATTGCGAATACTAATTTGTTAAGAATAAATCGGAGGGAGGATATAGAGTCATCATTCGCTGGAATCGAAATATCTGCAAGATTGGGGTCACAATTTGTATCGATTAAACAAATTGTTGGAATTCCTAAAGTGATACATTCCCGAAGGGCCGTATATTCTTCGTGCTGATCAACGATGATTACAATATCGGGTAAGTCTGTCATATATTTAATCCCGCCAAGATATCTTTGCAAGTGAGATAATTGTCTTTTCAATATAGCCGCATCTCTTTTCGGAAGACGATTCAGTCTTCCTGTTTTTTGTTTGGTTCTCAAATCTCTAAACTTTTGCAGTCTCGTTTCTGTAGTAGACCAATTCGTTAACATCCCGCTGAGCCATTTTTTATTAACATAATGACACCGAGCCCTTATTGCAGCCCGTAATACTGAATCAGCTGCTTTTTTTTTAGTGCCAACAATTAAGAATTGTTTTCTCCTACTGGCTGCATCAAAAACCAAATCACAAGTTTCTGATAAAAAACGAGCAGTTTTAATAAGATTTGTAATATGCCTACCTTTACGCTTTGCCGAAATATACGGTGCCATTTTAGGATTCCATTTTTTAATTTTATGGCCAAAATGAACTCCCGCTTCCATCATCTCTTCCAAATTTATGTTCCAATATCTTCTTGTCATTTCTCCCCACACTCCCTCTCTTTTTGTTTTTTGAAAAAAAAAAGAGGGGTACCCTTAAAAAAAGTTGTTCCGATGGAACCTTCCCTTCTGCCAGAGATTAGCCCTAGAGACAGGGCCAAGCCATTATTCTTTTCTATTCATTATTCTTTTTATTAC